GAATCGGCCCAGACGGGCTTACTAATGGGATGTCCTAATACATTACAAAATTTTGCTTTAGCCAATGATCTAATTAGAGGAATAATTGGAATTATTGTATCAAGCTTTTTCATAAGATTTTCCATTATAAATGACTTTTCCAACATTTTACTCCGTACCACTAAAGGATTTAGCCGCACATTTGAAAAATAGCCCAAAAAGTAAAATGAATGCTCGGATAATTGGTTTATATGGATCTTTCCTGGTTGAGACCAAACAAAAAAATGACATTGCCATAAATGAATAAGATAGTATTTCCATTTTTTCATCAAAAAAGGCGTATTCTTTGAAGCCAGAATGGATTTTCCTTGATATCTAACATAATGAATGAAAGGGTCCTTGAAGAGCCATAGGGTGGACGGAAAATCCTTATCAAAGACTTCTACAAAATGTTCTATTTTTGCATAGAAATAGATTCGCTCAAAAAGGACTCCAGAAGATGTTAATCGTAAATAAGAAGATTTGTTACGGAGAAAAAGAAAAATGGATTCGTATTCACATACATAAAAATTATATAGGAACAGGAAAAATCTTGGATTACGTTTTGAAAAGGTAGAAATCCCCTTTTTTGGAGTAATAAGACTATTCCAATTACAATACTCATAAAGAAAGAGCCTTAATAAATGAAAGGAGGAGGCATCTTTCACCCAGTATCGAAGGGTTTGAATCAAGATTTCCAGATGGATAGGGTAGGGTATTTGTACATCTGACACATAATTTAAATATGGAAATTTTTCCTCAAAAAAAGGAAATATTGAATGAATGGATCGTAAATTATAGGATTTTATGATTTCTGCCTTCTCTAAGGAAGAGATTAATTGTAGGGAAAATGGAATTTCCAAACTGACGGCAAGCCCCTCTGATATTATTTGAGAATACAAATTCTTGGTGTACCCCCAAAATGGATTTTTGTTAGAATTATTAGCAGAAAAAAGAAAATGATTCTGTTGATACGTTCGAGTAATTAAACGTTTTACAATTAGTAAACTAAATTTATTGTCATAACCTAGATTTTGCACCAAAATGGAACTATTTAAACCATGATCATAAGCAAGTGCATAAATATACTCCCGAAAAAAAAGTGGGTATAGGAAGTCGTGTTGACGAGATTTATCTAGTTCTAAATATACTTCAAATTCCTCCATTTTTTTTTTGAATTTGATTGGGGCCAAGGATCGAAGATTTATTGGGTTATCAAATAATACATAGTGCGATACAGTCAAAACATGGTATTCTATTCTAATATCTAATAAAAAAGAAAAAGATACTTAGAAAACAAGTAAGACTCATGAACGGACTCTCTCTACTCGCTTTTTCCATTTAATTGTTTTATATTCGTTCTAGGATAACAAGATAGTTAGAAATCCTTTATTTTCTCAACCCAATCGCTCTTTTGATTTTGGAAAAAAATCTTTATCAATATACTCTTTCTTCTACACATTTATCGCCACCCCATAATAGAAATATAATAATTATATTTATAATAATATAATTATAATGGAGAATAGCTAATAGTTAGGATTCATAACAAAAATTAATAATCCATTCACGGGAAAAACTTTTCCCACATCAAGTACTAATATTTTTATTTTTAACGTATAATTAGATGGGGTAATCATTCAAATTCAAAACGAAAGCTCGTTCCTTTTTGTTTCCCTATAATTGGAGCTACCAAACTCTATCCATTTATTAATTCAACCCAACTGTGAATTTCTTTTGTTGCGAGCCAAGAATACAAACATGGATTTTTGCCCGATCCAATAACAATGAAATATTCTTTGAATTCTCCATTGATACGACATGCTGCTTTTTCCATTCATTCCTTTCTGGATCAGTCGTGGTCTTACAAACTCTACCGATGGTATGGACGAATCCATTGCTTCATAGAAATGTGTAAAAATTTGAGTCGCACTTAAAAGCCGAGTACTCTACCATTGAGTTAGCAACCCGAAAAAAAAAATAAACTAAACAAATAAACTAATAAGATGTGTAGATACAACCGCAATCAAAATAAATAAAAAGATTGAATTGGATAATAAAAAAAGATATTCCATAAAAATAAAAAATAGAAAATCCAGAATCCAGAAAAAATATTTTTAATGTCGAAGTCAAATCGATTCTGAACATAAAAATATTCAGATCATATTAAAATACAAGAGATTTTCTCAGATAACAGATAAAAAAAATAACAATTTATAGAACGCTTCCTTGTCTCCTATGATATACGTTCTACATTATTTTATTAGTTTATTTTCATTATTTTTATTTTTTTTTTATTGAATTATTTAGATTTTTATTCTTCTATTCTAATCTAATTTAGAATTTAGATTAGAATATTTTTATTAATTAATTAATAAAAATAAAGAAATATATATTAATAAAAATAAAGAAAGAAAAAAAATTGATTTAATTAAAAAAAAAAAAAAGAACTTCTTTTCTTCTTTCTATGACAGAAAATCCAACGAACCCATCTAGTTGATGAAGTAAAAAAAAATCCTATGGAACGTCAATAAATAGATCCATTTATTCACGATCGGATTATATTTGTTTGATACACTGTTGTCAATATTAATGTTGAAAAAAGAATACAATGGAAAAAATAAAGGAATTAAAAAGGAAAAAACAAAAATATTAAATTGAATAAATACCAATTGAAATCCAATTGAATTTAATTCCAATTACAATACAATAAAGTATAATAAATACAAACAATAAAGAATAATAAATACAAATACTAAGAAAAAAAAATAATAGATATATTAAATATTAAATATATAAATCGAATTAATAAATTTTTAAATGTAAATAATTAAATAATTCCATTTATTAATTTTGAATTAAAGTAAATAAAAAAACCAAGCAATTATGTTGGATTAACACTACAAAAATAATCGACATAGATACAAAAAGGCGTATGCAAAAATTAAAGAAAAAGGTAAAGATCGGGTTTATTCACTGAATAAAAATTAAAAAATAGAATAATTCAATCAATATAAAAATATAATATAAAATAGAATATAAAATAGAAATAGAATGAATAAGAAAGCTTAACCCCCCCCCCTTTCTTTTTTTAAATTTATTCAGAGAATTCTAACAAAAACCAGCTCATTGAGGATAATATATTTATAGACCCAAACCCAATTACTTAATACTTAATTTATTACTAAATTTAATTTCTTTTTATTCATTTGCACATTTTTTATATTATCAATCAAAAAAAAATCGATTTTTGTAGTTATAAAAAACAGCATTCTATAGCAGCAATAAGAAATCCAAATTTAGGTATGAATAGAGCAAGAGAGCGGGGAGGGGGAAATAAGAGAGAAAAGGATTATATAAATCTAGATAAAAGTCATCCACACCCTCTTTTTTTTTTTTATTTATTTATTTTGGAAATTGAATTTCGTTTGTTGATTAGGATTAAGTTCCATAAAAACACCCGCCTTTTTTGAAATATCCTGAACAGTTCCTGTAGGTTGAGCGCCTTTTTCAAGGAAATAGAGAATAACAGGAATATTTAAATAGGTTTGATTCTTTATCGGATCATAAAAACCCACTCTCCGAAGATCTCTCCCCTCTCTTCGGGATCGAACATCAATTGCAACGATTCGATAAACGGCTCATTGGGATAGATATAGATAAACAATACACCCCCCCTAGAAACGTATAAGAAGTTTTCTCCTCGTACGGCTCGAGAAAATTCGAAATTATGTCTATGTATAGAATTATGATGTCAAATAGATTCATAAAATCATCAAATCAATTAGACTATGATTTAAATTAAATAGTTTTTTATTATTCTATTCTCCCCCCCCCAAAAAAAAAATCACCCGTATTCGTAACCTCATAACTCAAGTTGGATAACTCTCAAATAACTCAAAGGAAACAAAAACCTTTAGCCTTTAGTTAGGGATTTTATTTCATTTATTGAGCGGTCTCTACCCCCTTTCTTGTCTGTCCCCTTTATAATAATCTATATCTATAATCTATTTTTCGTCTTCAGTCAGTGTAATATAGTTGTTGAGACAATTGAAAACGGTATTTACTTGTTCCATGATCCGTTAGCTTTTTCTTGAATCATTAGGTTTAGACATTATTTCGAGGATCTTGAATCATTTCAAAAATGGCAGCAACATACCCATTTTTTTTATTTCTTTCCATCAAAGAATCGTACAAATAGATGGTTGATTCCCCCAGATCCACTTTTAATCGAAATAGTTTTCCCGATTCCAACAAATTTTACTTTTTTGAAACTTGTTCGAATTGGATGCTTTCGATTTCTATAGCGAAAATATACTTACGAAGTTGTTCTAACTTATTAATTTTCACTAACCCTAGAAACTTGCCCCTGAGAAATGAATCAACTCGAGCTCCATCATGTACTATTTCCATCATCAAACCCTCCCCCCCCCCAAAAAAAAGAAATTCGAGTAGAATAGAACAAACGATGTCGAGAAAGAGCACCTTCATTTCTATATAATAGAAAAATGGTGGATGTAAGAATCCACGGCTAATGTAATCATGTCTTTCAAGTCGCACGTTGCTTTTTACCACATCGTTTCAAACGAAGTTTTACCATAACATTCCTCTAGTTTTGAGCCTGCATGTAATTGATTCAATTCTGAAATCATGAATAGTCATTGATTCAATCGATCCATAATAATCCATATTTTTTCCTTCGATATGAATGGAAAATTTCTAAAATAAAAGTAAAGAAGTATCAAAAAAATTAAAATTAATTTGATATTGTAGGAATCTAATTTCTATTTTTTTTCTATTGATTTTTTAGAAAAATGGAGATTCAAAAAATCAATAGAAAAAAAATAGAATTAGAATTCAAAATTTTAATAGAAGATTCTTATTTATTATCAAAATCCAATTTGAATTCTTAAATAGATTATAGATTAATAATTTATATTAAATATATTATAAATATAAATATATTCGAAATGAAAATATATTCAAATTCTAATTGTAATGTAAATATATCTAATATCTAAATATATAAATAATAAAAATAAATAAAAACGAATAATATATAAATAAAAAGATATTATTTAATATCTTTTCTATTTTCAATATATTATCTATTTTATTATATTTTATTAAAATAATAATATAAATTTGGAATATAAAGAATAAAAAAATAAGTTCTTTTTTAATCTACATTTTCAAAGTGACTCGATTTAGAATTAAGAGATGAATCATTAAAAAGAAAGAGGAATCACATTCTACCCAATATTATATACTCTTAAACAAAAGGTTTCTCAAAAAAGGGCAATCTTTATTATTATATGTAATTTGTATTCCGATATGATATATATCCTGAGTGGATATGCTCTGGGACGGAAGGATTCGAACCTTCGAATAGCGGGACCAAAACCCGTTGCCTTACCGCTTGGCCACGCCCCATTTCGATTTCTATTCGACACTACTAAACACTATTATTGATATTGGTTGTTCGTCAATTCCAGTCCAAACATCGAAATATCTATAGAATAAATTGTTGCTAGAATTTGAATATGTCTAGATATAGAATGAAACTGAAATTATTGATCATTACATATAATTCAATTAAGATATTGCATGAAAGTCTGACTTCTTCTATTTTTTGATTTCTTTTTAGTTCCGAATGGAAAGATTTTGAATTTGATAAGTTCAAATCAAAGAAGGATTTTTGGGGTCTACTTTTGTTATTTGATTCATCATTTTATTCGTAATTAATTCTATTTTTTTTCTATCTATATTCTATATATTCTATTTTATTCTATTTTATTCTAATATTCGTATTCTATTTTGATTATTTTTTTTTATTTCTTATTAATATTATTAATTATTAATATGAATTTTCAATTTTCAATTTAATTAATTAATAGTATAAATCATAAATGACATAAAAGAAAAAAAAAAAGAAATTAAATTGAAAATTCAGAATATAATATATTAATAATAAATAATAATATAAACTTCAAATAGAAACTGAATCTTAATAATATTAACTGAATTTTAATTTTTATTAATTTAATTCACAAAAAGAAAAAATACAATTATCTTAAAAAACAAAATGTTTGTTATGCTTAATATGTTTAGTTTGGTCTGTATTTGTATTAACTCTGCTCTTTATTCAAGTAGTTTTTTCTTCGCAAAATTACCTGAAGCCTATGCTTTTTTGAATCCAATTGTAGATATTATGCCAGTAATACCTATACTCTTTTTTCTCTTAGCTTTTGTTTGGCAAGCTGCTGTAAGTTTTCGATGAGATCTTTAAATTGAATACTGTCCTAGAAAAATGCAGAATTTATTCGAAAAAAAGATTCGAACATTTTAACAATTTTGTTTTCTAAGATCAGATAAGTTTTACAGTGTGAATCCTAATGTGTAGTATAGGAGAATCTATTCTCTTTCTTTTTTTTTTTAATAATCTTGGAGATTGTGTAATGCTTACTCTAAAACTTTTTGTTTACACGGTAGTGATATTCTTTGTTTCTCTTTTCATCTTTGGATTCCTATCTAACGATCCAGGACGTAATCCGGGACGTGAAGAATAAAAAATGATATTCTTTATTCTTTTGTTTTCTGTGTTTTCCTTGCTTGTGCTTGATTTTGAAATATTCTTATTATCTATTTTGACTCTTTCAATAAATATGAAATATATAATAAATATATAAATTATATAAATATAAATTAGAAATCAAAATAAAAAATGAAATATCAATCAAAAATATCAATTAGAAATCAATATTTATATTGAATTTGAACTTTCAATATTCAATATTAAAAAAAACAATAACTATAATATATAATAATAAATAATATTGTTAATAGATAAATTCAAACAAACAAAGAAAAGAAACAAAAGAGACTCTGTTCTATAAATTCAAAAAGGGTAAATAAAATACCAAATCATTGATGGAAACGGAAAGAGAGGGATTCGAACCCTCGGTACGAAAAATTCGTACAACGGATTAGCAATCCGACGCTTTAGTCCACTCAGCCATCTCTCCCGAATTGAAAAGGGCGCTCTCTTTTTTTTTTTTTCATTTTTTTTTATTTCTATCTTATCTCTATCTTATCTCTATTTCTATATAATAGAATTTATATAAGTTAGAATATTAATTTATATAATTAGTAATAATTAGTATATAATTAGAATATTCTATAGAATTTATATTATATAATTAGAATATTTCTAATTCTAATATTATTTAAGAATTTCTAATATATTATATATGAAATATTATATTATTTTAATTTAATATATTCATCTTATTACTTATTAATTTGACTTTTACTTATTTAGTAGAATAACTTAACAGTTTAGAATAACTTAATAGAATAAATAATTCTAATACTAATAAATATAAATAATCTAACTAATAAAGAATCTAAAATAAAAAATAAATAGAATTTGAATATAAAATTTGAGATTTTGAAATTCTAGAAATTTGAAAATTCAAATTAAAAAAATGAATTTAATTTATTAATTTAACTTAATAATTAATAATTCAAAAAATTGAATTTAAATAAAATAAATAAATTACTTAAAAAAAAAAAAATAATATAAATAATAAAATAATAAAAATATGGTTAATTAAAATTAAAAAAAAAAAGATTATTAAAATAAAATCATTATAATAACTTATATTATATTATTATATTCTAATAATTTATTAGAATATTCTATTTAAATTTTAGAATATTATTATTTATTTATAGAATAATATTCTATTTATTAAATTTACTCAATTTATTAATATTAAATTATTAAACAAAACAATATTTTATTTATAGAATTTTATAGAATTAAAATTCTATATATATAATAGAATATTCTATTTCTATATAGAATAGAATAATTTTAGAATTTAGAATAAAGAATAAAAAACTTGTTTTTTTAGCCCGGCCAGGTTAGTACCTAGCCGGGCCTTTTTTGTTCCCATGAACTCTGGATAAAAAAGATTTATTTGATCTGAAAAAAAAATACTTGGTATTGAAACAAGATCAAACATAAGAATGTCATTTCGTATTACTCTTTCTTTTTTTCCGCTAAAGTATCTAAAAGAAAAAAGAAAAAAAAGAATGGAACTAAGGATTCTTGCACAATGCATTTTTATGTTATGACTTAAGTAGTTTTGTAGAGATGTAGCTGCCAAAACACCTTTAGCAAAACAAAATCAAAAAATCCAATGGGTCCTCCTGTCTTAATTTCATTAGATCCACTTACGAAACACGTCAACACTATAAATTTTATGATTCTTTTTTGATCCTATTTCTGATTCCCTTGTTGGACAAAAGTTCCATTTATATACAATAATCGCATTGAAGCGGGTATAGTTTAGTGGTAAAAGTGCGATTCGTTCTATGGATGCCTTACTAGTTAAGGGATCCCTCGTTTGATTCATATTCCGATCAAAAACTTTATTTCTTATCTTAAAAGGGTTTAATCCTTTACCTCTCAACGAACAATTCGAGGAATAATACACATTATCGTAATTTATATTCAAAAAGAATCAATTCGAAATTGACAAATTGAATTATGAAATTACAAAAACATAAGTTTTTTGAATTGGATCAATACTCCCAATTTTTTGAGTATGAGTAAAGGATCCATGGAAAAAGATATAGAAAGTTTTTTTTCGTAACTAACTCTTCCATTTTTTTTATTTGTATAGGAGAGATTGAAGCAAAATAGCTATTAAACGATTACTTTAGTTTACTAGAGATATCGACATATTGTTTTTAGCTCGATGAAAAAAAATGCTTTTCCTAAGGATTCTATTAAATAGAAATAGAGAACGAAGTAACTAGAAAAAAAAAAAAAGATTATTATAATCCGCCTCTTCTAGATTCTAGAGGGATCATCTAAAAAGCGGTATGTTTTGAATGCATTGAGACAGATTCAGAGAGAAGGGCTGACATAGATGTTATGGTTGGCATTTTTTTTTACGGTTTCCATTTGTTAATCTCTTCCATAAAGGAGCCGAATGAAACCAAAGTTTCACGTTCGGTTTTGAATTAGAGACGTTCAAAATGATGAATCAACGTCGACTATAACCCCTAGCCTTCCAAGCTAACGATGCGGGTTCGATTCCCGCTACCCGCTTCTATTATATCTCTATATTTATTCTATTCGAATCTAAATTTGTGTATTTCTATTATAGAATATAGAATAGAATTAATATTCTAATTATAGTTATAGAATTTAATTAATATTAATAAACTAATTAATTTAATTATTTTGTTTTTAACTAAAAAAAATCGACTTGAATTCGAAAAAGAAAGAAAATCGAATTTTGGAATTTATTCTAATTCTTTAATTTGAATCTAATTATATTAATTTAATGTAAAAATCGAAATGCAATTCATCATTAAATTGAATACACAACCCTCAGATCCCAATCACATATTCGTTTTTCCGAATAGAACAATAAGAAAACAGTTGTAATAAAAAGAAAAGCGTCCATTGTCTAATGGATAGGACAGAGGTCTTCTAAACCTTTGGTATAGGTTCAAATCCTATTGGACGCAAATTATTTACATATATATATTTAATTCGAGTTCTATGTCAAGAAAAAGATTTTGAATGCTTTTTTGAATTTAACAAGAGACACTTAGACTTTTAGAGTAATTTTTAGCGTAATAACTTAACTTATATACATAAGTATACATAAGTTATACACAATTTATATCTTGACCCTCTCCTCTATTTTTTATAGAATCTTATAAAGATCGTGGATTTCTTTCAATTTTTCATTTTTTATTAATTCTAATTATTATTAATTAATTAATAATAATTAGAATTATTTTGATTTTTATAATTAATTAATAATTTAATAATAAATAAATTAATAAATAAAAAAAAAAAAAAGAATCTTAAAATAGATTCCATATTTATTATATATTTCGATATTTCTATATTAGAATTAGAATTCTAAAATCTCAAATTGCTTCTAATATAACT